TGCCACGTCAGGTCTTTCAACTGAAATGCATCAACCCGCAATATTAGTACCTGCTCTACAATCTCAGTGGTTAATGATGCATGTCAGTATGATGTTATTGAGCTATGCAGCTCTTTTATGCGGATCATTATTATCAGTTGCTCTTATAGTGATTACATTTCAAAAAAAAATCGATTTTTTTTTGAAAAACAAGAATTTTTTAAGTTTAAGTAAATCATTTTTCTTTGGTGATATGGAATATTTGAACGAAAAGGGAAGTATTTTAAAAAAGACTTCTTTCCTATCATTTAAAAATTTTTACAAATATCAATTAATTCAGCATTTGGATTCTTGGAGTTATCGTGTCATTAGTTTAGGGTTTACCTTTTTAACCATAGGCATTCTTTCTGGAGCAGTATGGGCTAATGAAGCATGGGGTTCATATTGGAATTGGGATCCTAAGGAAACTTGGGCATTTATTACTTGGACCATATTTGCAATTTATTTACATACTAGAAAAAATTCAAAATTGCAAAATCAAGTTACGAATTCGGCATTTGTAGCTTCTATAGGATTTCTCCTAATTTGGATATGCTATTTTGGGATCAATCTATTAGGAATCGGGTTCCATAGTTATGGCTCATTCCAATGAATATCTAAATGAATATCTAATTGAATAAAATAAACTGCATTAAAGGATACATAAAAGAATCGTCAGATACACAATGAAATTTTGTGCGAGTTTTTGAAAACCATTTGAATAATTCCTCTATTTAAATGGTTCTCAAAAACTTTAGATATATCTAATTACAATTCTAATTAACACTTACCTTTTTTTCATTGCACAACGAAGAATCGTGAAAATATGAAAGTCAAAGAATTCTAAGACTTTTTTTTTCCAATTAATTAAATTTATTGAATCTAAAAAAAGAATTAGTATCTATAAATTAGTATCTATAAAAAGAGAACTTGTACCTTGTCAACCGATAACGGGAGAATAAATCAGGATAAATACCAATTCCTATTACAGATAGAAAGATATAGATCAAGACAAAAAGTTCTCGTAGTCCAGAATCAAAAAAATTCGAGTTTGTAATATTAAATAGCTTGTATCCATAGAAAATCTGACATAATATCGTAACATAGATAATAAAAAATAGAAGTTAATATCATTCCAATTGACATTACAAAAATAATTAACATTTTTGGTATGAAAAGATATTTTGAGCTGGTAATTATTCCAAAAAAGAGTAAGAATTCTGTAACAAAATCACTCATTCCTGGCAATGCAAGAGAAACCATCGAGAAACTACTAAACATGATAAAGATTTTTGACATTGGAATAGGTATCCCCCATCTCTTCGAGATCTTCGAGATAAAAAGAGATAAAAAAAAAGGAATTAATTTTAATTCCTACATGATGAAAAAAAGGAAAAAGTCTCGAGAAGAAAATGATGCTATTTGACCACTATACATTGCTAATATCAAGAAATAGAAAAATCGCGGATTTTGAGTAATTGGCCAAGCTACTAAAGTAGTTCTAAATCCTGTCAGTAAAAAGGGTCCTATGGAAAGTCCATCGGTTTCCAGTCTCGATTGAAAATCAAAAAGATTGATCCCTTTAGAATCTTTCTTGGATTGAGTTAATGGATCGGATCGTCCAATTGGAAAATGATAAAAAAATAAATAGATCATTAGAAGTAACTCTAGGATACATATATATATAGAGTATACCACCTATATACCTTATTTCTCCTATGAGTGAAAAAGATAATTGAAGAACCCGCAAATATGGGCAAAACAAAAAGTATTGTTAACCAAGGAAAATAACTCGTGATAAAGACAAGATAAGATTATACCAAAAAAGCCCGTGCTCGGGAGAAGAATAATATAATCTCTTTTCTCGAATACGGGCTTTTTTGGTAAAGAGGAATCAAATGATTCAAGTAGAGTTTTTTGTCACATATCAATAAGAAAGACCCATGCTGCGAGTTGTTTCATGCCATAAATAAACACGGACACTCAAAAAATCCGTTGGACAAGCGGATTCACATCTTTTACAACCTACACAATCTTCAGTTCTTGGCGCAGAAGCAATTTGCTTAGCTTTACATCCGTTCCAAGGTATCATTTCCAATACATCCGTGGGGCAAGCTCGAACACATTGGGTACATCCTATACATGTATCATAAATCTTTACTGAATGTGACATTGGGTCTATAAATTCCAGTTTTGAACAAAAAAAATTTTCAATCTGGTAAAATAAGAAAATGAAATAATCATATATTTTCTATTGTAGACACCAGATGAATCAATGATTTATCAAAAATTTAAGAATCAATAGATTTTTTAATCTGTTTATGAGAAAGGACCAAGATACTTTGATTTCTATTTCAATAACCATGAAATATAAGTTTACGAATTCAATTCATGTTAATTTTACTATATGTATATAGAATGTATATAGATATAGAATATAGAAAGATTTTAGTAGATAGATAGAAATAGAATTAATTTGATATTAATATATAATATATCAATATCAAATTAATACGTTTGTTATTAGGTTAGTGATAGAAGAGGTTAGTAACTCTAAATCTCAATTATAAATCTATATGAAAAAAGAGAAGAAAGAAAATAAATAAGTAAATAATAATAAGAGAATTTTAGATTCTATTAATATTGAATTCTAATTATATTATCTTATTATTCAATTATATTATCTTATTATTCTAATTCTATTAGATTCTATTTAGAATATTCTAAAATTAGAAATTTTGATTTCTATGTGAAAATAGAAGAATTATGACTAATTCTTCAGCAAATTTGATTGATTAATACGAATTGATTTTCTGTTACGAAGGATCAACGAAACAATAGCTAGTCCAATAGCTGCTTAAAAAGCAGCAATGGCTATAACAAAGATTGAGAAAATTTCTCCTTTTAATTGTTGACTATCAAATAGATTGGAAAATGTGACGAAATTTAAATTCACCGAATTCAGTATAAACTAAAGACACATAAGTGTTCTAGCCATGCTTCGACTTGTGATCAGTCCACAGATACCGATAGGAAATAAATAAACACTTAGAAGAAATACATGTGCTAACATTATTAATAAATTCCTCATCTCTCTCAATTCATTGAAATATGAACAAAAATTAAACCGATTAAATTGACTAGAATAGAAGAATTACAGAACAAAAGAATATATTCACAGTAGATCGAGAAAAAAATAGATTAAATCCATTTTCATTCTTTTAATAAAAAAAAAAGGAAGTTCTTCTTTCTTATTATTATTATATTTTAGATTAGTTATATTAGATATTAGATTATTGATGAGCCATAGTAATTGCACCTATCAAAGAAAGTAAAAGAATTAGATAAATGAGTTTAAAAGGAAGAGAAAAATCTGTGGATAAATGAATCCCAATTTGTTGAACGTTACTTATGAAAAAATCCTGTTCTATAATATGATTTGATCTTGTAGTCCAAAAAATTCCATACCATAACGTATTTGGGAGAGTAGTCATTCAATGAAAAAAAAATACTTGTACAAACCAATGAAGTGATCTTATTTCCAAAAGTCCGCAAATAGGAATCATTGGAATATTCTGAACCGTTCATAAACAGCACAGCAAATATGATTAATACATTTATGGTTCTCACAAATAAGGAACTGTGTGGCAGCTACAAAATAAAAATTTAAAAAAAAAATATAGAATTAAGGATATACAAAAAAGAAGAAACAATACCAATGAAAAGGCAGAATCAATGGGATTGGTAAGTAATACTATTCCCAGACCTCCAAATATAAGAACTGATCCCAGAAATATTACTAAAGATATTGAATAGTTACAGGTAAATGATTTGTATGGGATAAGATAATTATGAAACTTTGTCCAATGTACCTTGTGGCTCATATTTTTTTCCTTATTTCATTTTTTCATTAATTTATTAAAATGAAAAATATAAACAAAGAATAACTGAACTAAGAAAAAAATAATTAAAAAATAAAAAAGAACAAGAATAATAATAAGAAATTCAAATTTAATTAAGAAATTTTTGGTTCCCGAATATTTAATTGATCCATCAATTTCTTATAACGCACTTTATTTTTCTTTGACAAATAAGTCAATAATCGTTGACGTTTTCCTAGAATTATTCGTAGACCCCTTTGTGATAAAAAATCTCTTTTGTGCAATTCTAAATGTGAAGTAAGTCTTCGTATCTTACTGGTGAAATGGAATACTTGAAATTCAACAGATCCACTATTTTCTTCTTTTTCTTCTTGTGTAATAACTGAGATGAATGAATTTTTTTTGACCATAAATGAAAATTTGTATCTTTATTTTCTGTGAATTTTACCGATCAGGAAAAATAAAATAAAAAAATAATAATAAAGAATATTTATTATGCCAGTTTTTTTTATATTTTCATCTAGTATACATCAAAATTGGATTATATTCATATACTCTTTTTTTCATTTATGTGGTTTATGTTTTGTATATTTTGATTCAAATATACAAAACATATATGTATTTGCGAAATAGAACAATTTCTTTTTTCTTTTTACTTAAATAAATTCCACTCTTCCTAATGAAAGTTGATATACTATAAAACTATAAAATCAGCATCATTTATTATAGTATTATTACATAGTGTATATGTTTTTTGGCTTTCTCATCTACCAAATATGTTAGACGATATGTAAGAAATCAACTCTAAATTCTTTTTCATTGGAATTGAATTGATTCCTAATTGTTAATACATATGTATTCTTGACATACTGAAACGACTGCTGTTATTGGCATCAAACCAATAGCGATTCATACAAGCTAAATCTTCTAATCTATAATTGGGCCAAAGAAACAATTTGAATTTAATGAAATTTTTTCTATCTGTATTAATATGTTTGTTCTCATTCAAAAATTGCCCACAGTTTATTATTTTATTTTCATTGCAAAATCTTGGATTTCTATCCACAACATGAAAATTCTGGGAATTTAAACAAATTCGAATTCGAAATTCTCTACGACGTCTGGGGGATAGAATATTTTCAGGAACAAGTAAATCATAATGATTTTTATCTCCACTCAAAAATATGTTACTGTGTCGTGCAATGGATTTTTCAAACCCCCCTTTCTCAATTCTTTTTTTTGTGTATTTTTTATTTGTTTGGTACTTCTTATTATCGACTGATAAAATATCCATAGTTTGATATATAATAGATTTTCCGTCCCTTCGTATAGATAGACAAATTGGTTCAATAATAAATATTCCCTTTCTTATCAATTCTGTAAGAACTAGGTCCCTTTGAATCAACATTTCATCTAGATTTATTTCACCTCTTTGAATCGAAGATATAGCAATTTCCTTTGGATTTATCAGTCTAAGTAGGAGACAATATACCCTTATATTTTTTATTACTTTATTATTCAAATGATCAGACCATCTTAGTTGAAAAAGTAAATATTTTCTCAAAAAGAAATCTAATTCCATTTCATTCTTACTCTTATATTGTTTTTTTTTTATACCTTTTTTTATTTCTAAGCTTGCATAATCTTCTTCAACAGCTTTTTTATTCTTTTGGTTTAGTAGATTAAATACAAGATTTCTTTGGACTTGTTGTTGGTTTTCTTCCTGCTTGAAATTTACTAATTCAAGATCTTTTTTTTTCTTAGATGATTTTACGTTAATTTTTTTACTTTTTTCATTTATAGAAAAATGAAAAAAGAGTGATTTGATTGGGATGATCCAAGGTTGAATTTTATATACATCAAAAAGTAGTACAAATTCTGGGAAGAACCAAGTTTCTAGATTGGATATAGTATCATGATTGGATGCGATATCATTATCATAGAACCTTTTTTTATTCATTCCCATGCAATCAAAAACAAAATTGCATGTTTTGCTCTCTTGATAAATTGTAGGAAAAAAAAGATCTTTTTTTTCCATTTTGTTGAAATTCTTAATTTCAGTCTTAGTATTTTTCTGAATCTTGATGCCAATATGTGCATTGGTCCAGATCTCTATATTATTCTCAATATTATTTAGAAAACAAATATGAAGAATTCTACAATCAAAATATTTTCTATCCAAATTAGTATTCCTATCAATACGAAATCCTTTTTCTACTTTTTCTAGATAATCATTACTAGGTATACTTACCAATACATAAAATGATTCAGGTTTCGATGTATTGAAATGATATGTAAATTCTTGGTCCCCTTTTTTTTCTAATGTTGATTCAGAAATGTATAAATTAGGGAGGCTTATGTATTTATATGATAAAATATCATATCTGTAATGTTTTTTCCATTTATCTTTTTTATTCATAAATGAATTCTCTGCATAGTCATTTTCTTTCATGGAATAAATGAATCGATCTTTTTTATAGAAATCCAATTGATTTGATTCCTTATTTTGAATCATACGATGTTTATCAATTCTATTTCTCCATTCTTTAGGTACTAATACTAATTGATACTTTTTTTTTTTAGATAAATCGTATTGATAATAACTTTTTAACCAGTTTTTCCATTCGTTCATTACAAACGTATTAATTTGCTTATGTTTTGATTTATAATGAAATATTCCGTGTATCATATAATAGTCTTTTAAATTATTCTTAAAAAAAGGATAGCTCCCTTGATATTGAAGTACAGGTCTCAATTGATACTTATTAAATAATTGGTTTTGTGATATTTTGTAAAAAACATATGCTTGAGATAGGGAAGATAAGTTCCAATAAGTATTGGAATTTTTATTGCTAGTATTAGTATTATCAACATTTGAAAACAATTTTTTTATAGTCAAAAGAAAATTCATTGTATTTTGATTTCTTTCATCAATTCCTTCTTGTTCTTTATTTATTCCATTGTTGTAAATGGATTTATTAAAGATCTTTTTTGTTGATTCAAAGAAAAGTTGTGTATTGATCTTAGAAAGGGTAATGGTACATAAAAAAATATCTATATATATTTTTTCAATAAATGATTTGATAAAGTAGTGTGATTTACGCATTAATCGGATATTTTTCCTTTTTAATATTTTCCAAATATGCTTCTGTAATCCCGATCTTTTATTATCGTAAATTATAACTATTTCTTTTTTTTTATTGTCTTTTGCAGTTTCTTCAATTTGATTCCTGATTTGAATTGTCTTATCAGAAAGATCTTTCATTCTTCTTTCTATTAGTGAATAATTGAACCAATTTATCGTTTGATTTAGAACGGATGATTCACTAGTAATATTTCTTTTTAAATCTTTTTTCTTTTCGTTTGATTCATATACTTTTTTTTTCCTCACTTCAAATAAGAAATTTAGATTTACTTTATCCAGTTTTTTTTTTTTCATTATTAGGTTGATAATTCGAACTATTTGGATGACTCCTTTTTTTTTTCTTTTTTGAAGTTCTTTATAAATAGGTTCAAAAAAGAAAGGTCGTTTTCGAGGAGAACCAAAGGGAAGTTCCGCTTCCATTCCCCAGACTGTTAAAAAACAAAAATTTGTTTTTTTTTCTTTTTTTTTCATTAGATCTCTATGATGAGATCGTGCCCTAGATTTTCTCCAAGGTTTCAGACAGAAAGGATATATAATCTTTATCTGAATACCGTCTATTAACCAAGCTTGGGGAAATTCTGTTTCTGATAATTGAACACCGTTATAGGTGCATTTAATATGGATTTCTCTATTCCATTCCTTAAAATCCTCGTCCCACTCGGGAATTTGAAATAATAACATACGGAAAAGATTTTTGGCTATTATTAATGAAGGCAATATAATGTATTTTCTAAGAAAAGATTGGGTTACTAACATCAAACCTCTTATTACTTGAGTAAATATAAAGGTATCCCAAGCTTCAGATATTTCTATCTGTTCATTTTTATATTTTTTCTCCTTTTCTTCTTTTTTATCTTCATTTTCAAAATAGGAAATTTTTAACTCTGATTCTTGTTCTCTCCCCATCCAATTCCTAAAAATTATATTCTTAATTTCGTTGATATTAAAAAACGAAAAAAAAGATGTTTTGTCTAGACGATCCAAAAAAAGAGGAGAATGTACATTTACTTGAAAGAGGTTCCAAATAACTGTTTTACGTCTTTGAGCGCGCATGGATCCTTTGATTAGATTTCGACGAAAATCCGATTGTTGTGAGTAACGTATCAAAGCCACCTCTTCCTCTTCCGTTTGATCATCCTTTTTATCATTGTTACTAGTATTCTGAATACTAGAAAGAGAATTGGTATTCTGATCATTATCGTTATAAATTATCACACGTTTGGCTCTTCTTGAATGAATCTCATAATATTCTTCCTCCAAATCTTCTTCATTTTCTTCTTCCTCTTCTCTCAAATTCTCGGTTAATTTGTATGACCATCGAGAAACCTTTTTACTGATTTCTTCTTTTCTAATTCCAATAGATTTCTTTTTCATTATTTTTTGATCTTTTGTATGTGTTGTAATTACATCAAATAAAAATTGAAAATATTTTGCTTCACTTTCTAAATCAATTCCTTTTTCTTCTGTAGAATTCAAAAATGATTGACGGTAAAGTTCTACGGAATCATTAAGAAGTAGATCATGAATCTTATTTATAAAAAAAAATTCTACTAAATCTTCTGTATCTGTATAAATATTCATGATTGCACGTGAATCTAATTCTTTTCTCGTTCCTCGATATGGTCCGTTGAAAAAAGGATCATAAGCTTTTGGCAAGCATTTCTTTTTTTTTTCATCATCACATAATATGGTTTTTTTTTCAAGCATATCCAGACTAGAGGATCTCTCATTTTTTTCTATAATTTTAATTCGGCTTCTCAATTCATTGTTCAAATTGCACTTTTTTTTTTCATTAGCATAAATCCAAGAATTATAAAGATCTTCGTCATATAGTTTTTCTATTATGTACAAAGAAATTCTTCGTTCTAGCATTTCCGAAAAAGTTGATAAACTGGGCGGATATGTAAAGGATATTATTTGTTTGCCATCACTTGTACATGTAAAAAAAAAAAATTGTGACATTTCATTGCGTAAAGCATTTTCTAATTTCTCATTTTTTATATATCGTAATGGACGATTCCATCGCTTATAATCAAAAAAAAAAGTGACAAAAGTTTTTTCAACCCACAATCTTTTATTTTTCTCTTCTTTCAGTCTTCCCAATTCCCAATTATCTTGATGGGTCTCCAGATCAGAATCTTCGTAAACCGGGCTATCTTGATAGTGTGCCTCTTGAAAGTGAAATTCATCCTTTGTTTTTTCCTTTCCATTCACTCGGATCTCTTCCGTTTCATCTATTTTGTCCAGATCCTCCTCTTCTTCCGAACAAAGGGAAAGTTTTTCTTCGGTGGATTCTTCTTCTTCTTGTTCAGTCTCCTTCATTTCATAAGTTGTTTCTACATCACTTTCTTCCTTTCTTTTTCCCTCTTCCTCTTCTTCCGTTTCTGAGGTTTCTTTATCTTTCAGTTTCTTAGTGACAATAGGTGACGGCATTTTGCCTAAATAGTAAACACAGGTAATAAATAAGAGGATACTAAAGATTCGACCCATATAATTTCTAAATTTTGACACAAGATACTTATTAGATCGAATAGAACGATTTTGCCGTATCCAGAACAATATCAATCCAACCCATTTCATTAATAAAATGTGACCTATTAACCAACCAACAAAACTACTTGTTAAAAATAAAATCTTATTGTTGCATCGAAACATATAAATGTTGACTAATCTGGCTAACGTGGAACTTGGTAAAATAAAATGATTGAATAATTGAATAATTAGATTATTAAGGAATACACATTGAATGCTGAGATTACGCATTGAATTTATGTGAGTAGATCCATAATCAAAAAAGTTTTTATGATTGTTCCAGAAGAAATGAAACAAAATATACGGTACAACTAGGACAGTTATTGTATGAGGTCTACTTAATGCTAGATGCAGAGGCGCATAATAGATCGATATGAACATCATGAGCTGTCCCGCAATAAAACCAGTTGTTGCGGATACCTCC